GCTAGCGTAGCTTAATACAAAGCATAACACTGAAGATGTTAAGATGGGCCCTGAGAAGCTCCGCATGCATAAAGGCATGGTCCTGACCTTATTATCAGCTCTAACCCAACTTACACATGCAAGTCTCCGCAGTCCTGTGAGTACGCCCTTAATCCCCTGCCCGGGGACGAGGAGCGGGCATCAGGCACAAATTTTTAGCCCAAGACGCCTGGCCAAGCCACACCCCCAAGGGAATTCAGCAGTGATAAATATTAAGCCATGAGTGAAAACTTGACTCAGTCAGGGTTAAGAGGGCCGGTAAAACTCGTGCCAGCCACCGCGGTTAAACGAGAGGCCCTAGTTGATAGTACAACGGCGTAAAGGGTGGTTAAGGAAAGCAAACAATAAAGCCAAATGGCCCTTTGGCTGTCATACGCTTCTAGGTGTCCGAAGCCCGATATACGAAAGTAGCTTTAGAAAAGCCCACCTGACACCACGAAAGCTGAGAAACAAACTGGGATTAGATACCCCACTATGCTCAGCCATAAACCTAGATGTCCAACTACAATTTAGTCATCCGCCCGGGTACTACGAGCATCAGCTTGAAACCCAAAGGACCTGACGGTGCCTTAGACCCCCCTAGAGGAGCCTGTTCTAGAACCGATAACCCCCGTTAAACCTCACCGCTTCTAGCCATCCCAGCCTATATACCGCCGTCGTCAGCTTACCCTGTGAAGGCAATAAAAGTAAGCAGAATGGGCACAACCCAGAACGTCAGGTCGAGGTGTAGCGTACGAAGCGGGAAGAAATGGGCTACATTTTCTATTATAGAACACTACGGACATGCAACATGAAATAGTGCTTGAAGGAGGATTTAGTAGTAAAAAGGAAACAGCGTGTCCTTTTGAACCCGGCTCTGAGGCGCGTACACACCGCCCGTCACTCTCCCCTGTCGAAATGCAATAGGGATACTTAACACCAAAGCGCTGACAAGGGGAGGCAAGTCGTAACATGGTAAGTGTACCGGAAGGTGCACTTGGATTAAATTCAGGGTGTGGCTGAGTTAGTTAAGCATCTCACTTACACCGAGAAGACACCCATGCAAATTGGGTCACCCTGAGCCAAACAGCTAGCTTAATTACTGATATAATTCAACAATATTCATAACAAAATATGGCCTAACACCATAAACTAAACCATTTTTTTACCTAAGTACGGGAGACGGAAAAGGTTCAACATAAAGCAATAGAGAAAGTACCGCAAGGGAAGGCTGAAAGAGAAATGAAACAACCCATATAAGCGCTAAGAAACAAAGACTAAACCTTGTACCTTTTGCATCATGATTTAGCCAGCACCCTCAAGCAAAGAGACCTTTAGTTTGAAACCCCGAAACCGGGTGAGCTACCCCGAGACAGCCTATGTTATTTAGGGCTAACCCGTCTCTGTGGCAAAAGAGTGGGAAGAGCTCCGGGTAGAAGTGACAGACCTACCGAACCTGGTGATAGCTGGTTATCTGAGAAGTGGATAGAAGTTCAGCCTCATACGCCCCAAATCGAGACGTATATTATTAAGATATTAAGGGAAATATATGAGAGTTAGTTGAAAGGGGTACAGCCCTTTTAACAAAGGATACAACCTTTATAGGAGAATAAAGATCATAATATGTAAAACATACTGTTTTAGTGGGCCTAAAAGCAGCCATCTAAATAGAAAGCGTTAAAGCTCAGACAGAAAGAAGTTTATTATACCGATAAAAAATCTTATTTCCCTAATTGTATCAGATCAACCCATGCCAACATGGAAGAGATTATGCTAGAATGAGTAACAAGAAGACCTGCGCTTCTCCTTGCACAAGTGTAAACCAGATCGGACAAACCACTGGAACTTAACGAACCCAACCCAAGAGGGCAATGTGAACAACAGAAATATCAAGAAGAATTCACAATTAAACTAATCGTTAACCCCACACTGGAGTGCTATTTTATAAAGGAAAGACTAAAGGGTGGGAAAGGAACTCGGCAAACACAAGCCTCGCCTGTTTACCAAAAACATCGCCTCCTGCAACTAAATTGAGTATAGGAGGTCCAGCCTGCCCAGTGACTACGGGTTCAACGGCCGCGGTATTTTGACCGTGCAAAGGTAGCGCAATCACTTGTCTCTTAAATAGAGACCTGTATGAATGGCTAGACGAGGGCTTAACTGTCTCCCCCACCAAGTCAGTGAAATTGATCTATCCGTGCAGAAGCGGGTGTGACCATACAAGACGAGAAGACCCTTTGGAGCTTAAGGTACAAATTTATCCACGTTAAACAACTCCATAAAAAGTAAGAACTTAGTGGCAAATAAACTTTTACCTTCGGTTGGGGCGACCACGGAAGAAAAGCAAGCCTCCGAGTGGACTGGGGCGAACCCCTAAAGCCAATAGAAACATCTATAAGCCGCAGAATATCTGACCAAAAATGATCCGACCCCAGAGGTCGATCAACGGACCAAGTTACCCTAGGGATAACAGCGCAATCCCCTCCCAGAGTCCATATCGACGAGGGGGTTTACGACCTCGATGTTGGATCAGGACATCCTAATGGTGCAGCCGCTATTAAGGGTTCGTTTGTTCAACGATTAAAGTCCTACGTGATCTGAGTTCAGACCGGAGTAATCCAGGTCAGTTTCTATCTGTAACGCTACTTTTCCTAGTACGAAAGGATTGGAAAAGAGGGGCCCATGCTTAAGGCACGCCCCGCCCCAAATTAATGAAAACAAATAAATTAAGTAAAGGGAGGGCCAAAACCCCTGCCGTTCAAGGTAAGAACATACTGGGGTGGCAGAGCATGGTAAATTGCGAAAGGCCTAAGCCCTTTAAATCAGAGGTTCAAATCCTCTTCCCAGTTTATGCTAAACACCCTAATAACCCACCTAGTTAACCCGCTCACCTATATTGTGCCCGTCCTATTAGCCGTAGCCTTCCTAACCCTTCTGGAGCGAAAGGTGTTAGGGTATATACAGTTGCGCAAAGGCCCTAATGTGGTAGGACCTTATGGCCTATTACAACCTATCGCCGATGGATTAAAACTATTTATTAAAGAACCCATCCGCCCCTCTACTTCCTCCCCCTTCCTATTTTTAGCTACCCCCGTTCTTGCACTAACCCTAGCCATGACCCTATGAGCACCCATCCCCATGCCTTACCCCGTGGTTGACCTTAACTTAGGGATCCTGTTTATTTTGGCCTTATCAAGCCTTGCGGTGTATTCTATCCTTGGGTCCGGATGAGCATCAAATTCAAAATACGCACTGATTGGTGCCCTCCGGGCGGTCGCCCAGACAATCTCATATGAGGTAAGCCTCGGGCTTATTCTCCTCTCAGTAATTATCTTTTCTGGCGGCTATACTCTCCAGACATTTAATACCGCACAAGAAAGTATCTGGTTACTAGTCCCTGCATGACCCCTCGCCGCGATATGATATGTCTCAACCCTGGCAGAAACTAACCGCGCACCGTTTGATCTAACAGAAGGTGAATCGGAACTTGTGTCAGGCTTCAACGTAGAGTACGCAGGAGGACCCTTTGCTTTGTTTTTCCTAGCCGAATATGCGAACATTTTATTAATAAATACCCTATCCGCCGTATTATTTATGGGGACATCACACTTCCCGGGCATGCCTGAATTAACAACAATTGGCCTAATGATTAAGGCCGCATTATTGTCTGTAATATTCCTATGAGTCCGGGCTTCTTATCCACGGTTTCGATATGACCAACTTATACATCTAGTATGAAAGAATTTTCTTCCTCTGACATTAGCGCTTGTATTGTGACACATTTCCCTTCCTATTGCATTGGCAGGCCTCCCACCACAATTCTAACTCAGGAACTGTGCCCGAATGCCCAGGGACCACTTTGATAGAGTGGCTAATAGGGGCTAAAATCCCCTCAGTTCTTAGAAAGAAGGGAGTCGAACCCATGCCCAAGAGATCAAAACTCTTAGTGCTTCCTCTACACCACTTTCTAGGATGGGGTCAGCTAATTAAGCTTTCGGGCCCATACCCCGAACATGACGGTTAAAATCCCTCCTCCATCAATGAACCCTTACGTACTTATAACCCTATTATCCAGCCTAGGATTAGGAACCACCCTAACATTTGCTAGTTCCCACTGGCTACTAGCTTGAATGGGACTAGAAATTAATACTTTGGCAATTATCCCTCTGATGGCACAGCACCACCATCCCCGCGCGGTGGAAGCGGCCACAAAGTACTTTCTAACCCAAGCCACCGCAGCAGCTATGATTCTATTTGCAAGCATAACGAATGCCTGAATCACAGGTGGGTGGGACATAAGTGATATGTCAAATCCCATTGCCAGCACAATAATCATCGCCGCCCTGGCGCTCAAAATTGGGCTAGCACCTATGCACTTCTGGATACCTGAGGTTTTACAGGGGTTAGATCTTTTAACCGGGCTAATTTTGTCCACCTGACAAAAGCTTGCCCCGCTTGCTCTCATTATTCAAACAGCCCAAGCTATTGACCCCCTACTACTAACAGCCCTGGGCCTATTGTCCACACTAATCGGTGGCTGAGGGGGGCTAAACCAGACCCAGCTCCGGAAAATTTTAGCCTACTCCTCAATTGCACATATGGGCTGAATAATTATTGTTCTCCAATATGCCCCCCACCTCACCCTCCTTGCACTACTGACCTATATCTTTATAACGTCCGCGGCCTTCCTTACCCTAAAGATCTCCTCCGCCACAAAAGTTAACACCCTTGCAATTATTTGGTCAAAGAACCCTGTCTTAACAGCAACCACTGCCTTAGTGTTACTATCGTTGGGCGGCCTACCTCCTCTTACGGGATTTATACCAAAATGGCTTATTTTACAAGAGTTGACGAAACAGAGCCTTCCCCTTGCCGCTACTGTTATGGCTCTCGCAGCCCTCCTTAGCCTGTACTTCTACTTACGACTCTGTTATGCAATAACACTTACCCTTTCTCCTAACACTCTTAGTTCGGCCACCCCCTGACGACTTCGAACAACTCAAGCCTCTCTCCCACTGGCCCTAACTACTACGCTAGCACTGGGCCTTCTTCCCGTAACCCCAGCTATCGTAATGCTAGTCACCTAGGGGCTTAGGATAACATTAGACCAAGAGCCTTCAAAGCTCTAAGCAGAAGTGAAAATCTTCTAGCCCCTGATAAGACCTACAAGAGTCTATCTTGCATTTTCTAATTGCAAATCAAATGTTTTTGTTAAACTAAGGCCTTTCTAGATGGGAAGGCCTCGATCCTACAAACTCTTAGTTAACAGCTAAGCGCTCAAGCCAGCGAGCATCCATCTACTTTTCCCGCCGTTCCGCCTAGTAAGGCGGGAAAAGCCCCGGCAGGGTATTACTCTGCGTTTCTGGATTTGCAATCCAACGTGACGCTTCACCACGAGGCTTTGATAGGGAGAGGACTTAAACCTCTGTCTTCGGGGCTACAACCCACCGCCTGAGCGCTCGGCTACCCTACCTGTGGCAATTACACGCTGATTCTTTTCTACAAATCACAAAGACATTGGTACCCTCTATCTTGTATTCGGTGCCTGAGCAGGAATGGTGGGAACCGCTTTAAGCCTCCTAATTCGGGCCGAATTAAGCCAACCCGGATCACTCCTAGGCGATGACCAAATTTATAATGTTATCGTTACCGCCCATGCCTTCGTTATAATTTTCTTTATAGTAATGCCAATTCTTATCGGGGGATTCGGAAATTGACTCGTCCCTCTAATAATTGGCGCGCCTGATATAGCATTCCCGCGAATAAATAACATAAGTTTCTGGCTTCTTCCTCCATCGTTCCTCTTACTATTAGCCTCTTCTGGCGTTGAGGCCGGGGCTGGGACAGGGTGAACAGTATACCCCCCACTCGCAGGCAACCTAGCCCACGCAGGGGCATCAGTAGATCTGACAATCTTCTCACTACATCTGGCAGGTGTCTCATCAATTTTAGGGGCGGTAAACTTTATCACCACAATTATTAATATAAAACCCCCAGCCATTTCCCAGTACCAAACACCTCTCTTCGTATGGGCCGTACTTGTAACAGCCGTTCTTCTTCTCTTATCACTACCAGTGCTTGCTGCCGGAATTACAATGCTTCTTACCGATCGAAATCTAAACACCACATTCTTTGACCCGGCAGGGGGAGGAGACCCCATTTTATACCAACACCTATTCTGATTCTTTGGCCACCCAGAGGTTTATATTTTAATTTTACCCGGATTTGGTATTATTTCACATGTCGTAGCCTACTACGCCGGCAAAAAAGAACCATTTGGCTACATAGGAATGGTCTGAGCTATAATGGCTATTGGCCTTCTTGGATTTATCGTCTGAGCCCATCACATATTCACTGTTGGGATAGACGTAGACACCCGTGCCTACTTTACATCTGCAACAATAATTATTGCCATCCCCACCGGCGTGAAAGTATTTAGCTGACTCGCTACACTTCACGGTGGCTCTATTAAATGAGAAACCCCTATATTGTGAGCCCTAGGCTTTATTTTCCTTTTTACAGTGGGCGGACTAACAGGAATTGTTCTAGCTAATTCATCTCTTGATATTGTTCTTCATGATACTTACTACGTAGTTGCCCACTTCCATTACGTATTATCAATAGGCGCTGTATTTGCCATCATGGCAGCCTTCGTTCACTGATTCCCACTATTTTCAGGATATACCCTAAATGATACTTGAACAAAAATCCACTTCGGGGTAATATTTATTGGTGTCAACCTCACATTTTTCCCACAACACTTCCTAGGCCTAGCAGGAATGCCACGGCGATACTCTGACTATCCAGACGCCTATGCCCTATGAAATACAGTTTCATCTATTGGATCACTTATCTCCCTGGTGGCAGTAATTATGTTTCTGTTTATTTTATGAGAAGCCTTTGCCGCCAAACGAGAAGTGTCCTCAGTAGAGCTAACTATAACAAACGTAGAATGACTCCACGGTTGTCCCCCACCATATCACACATTTGAGGAGCCGGCATTTGTGCAAGTTCAATCAAACTAACGAGAAAGGGAGGAATTGAACCCCCATGTACTGGTTTCAAGCCAGTCACATAACCACTCTGTCACTTTCTTCTAGAGACATTAGTAAAATGTGTATATTACATCACCTTGTCGAGGTGAAATTGCTGGTTAAACCCCAGCATGTCTTATTCAAAATTTAATGGCACATCCCACGCAACTAGGATTCCAAGACGCGGCATCACCCGTTATAGAAGAACTTCTTCACTTCCATGACCACGCCCTAATAATTGTATTTCTAATTAGCACTTTAGTACTTTATATTATTGTTGCAATGGTCTCAACTAAACTTACCAATAAATACATTCTGGACTCTCAAGAAATCGAAATTGTATGAACAGTCTTACCGGCTGTCATTCTAGTTTTAATTGCCCTCCCTTCCCTTCGTATTTTATACCTTATAGACGAAATTAATGACCCCCACCTAACAATTAAAGCCATAGGACACCAATGGTACTGAAGCTACGAGTATACAGATTACGAAGACCTAGGATTTGATTCCTACATAATTCCGACCCAGGACCTCACACCAGGCCAATTCCGGCTCCTAGAAACAGATCATCGAATAGTAGTTCCAATAGAATCACCAGTTCGTGTGCTAGTATCAGCCGAAGATGTGTTACACTCTTGAGCCGTCCCATCCCTGGGTGTAAAAATAGACGCAGTTCCCGGACGATTAAACCAAACTGCCTTTATTGCCTCACGCCCAGGCGTATTTTATGGCCAATGCTCTGAAATCTGTGGAGCCAATCACAGCTTTATACCTATTGTAGTTGAAGCCGTCCCACTAGAACACTTTGAAAGTTGATCCTCATTAATACTAGAAGACGCCTCACTAGAAAGCTAATTATTGGACAAAGCGTTGGCCTTTTAAGCCAAAGTTTGGTGACTACCGACCACCTCTAGTGAAATGCCTCAACTTAACCCCAGCCCCTGATTCGCGATTCTAGTATTTTCATGGGTCGTTTTCCTCACCATTATTCCGACCAAAATCCTAAACCACACAGCACCAAATGAACCAGCCCCAATGAGTGAAGAAAAACATAAGACTGAGCCCTGAAACTGACCATGATAGTAAGTTTTTTCGATCAATTTGCAAGCCCATCCTTCCTAGGGATCCCACTTATTGCCGTTGCGATTGCACTTCCATGAGTGTTATTCCCAACTCCTCCGCCCCGATGAATAAATAATCGACTTATTACTATTCAAACGTGATTTATTAACCGATTTACTAATCAACTAATAATACCCCTAAATACAGGGGGGCATAAATGGGCCCTACTACTGGCCTCATTAATAGTATTCCTTATCACAATTAATATACTAGGCCTTCTGCCATATACCTTTACGCCCACAACACAACTATCGTTGAATATAGGACTTGCCGTGCCACTATGACTTGCAACAGTAATTATTGGAATACGAAACCAACCAACAGTTGCTCTCGGTCACCTATTACCGGAGGGAACCCCGATCCCTTTAATCCCTGTGTTAATTATCATCGAGACAATTAGCCTGTTCATCCGACCGCTGGCATTAGGAGTCCGACTTACAGCCAATTTAACTGCGGGCCACCTATTAATTCAACTTATCGCTACCGCTGTATTTGTGCTGTTGCCCCTAATACCAACGGTAGCCATCCTAACCGCCGCCGTCCTCTTCCTCTTAACACTTCTGGAGGTTGCGGTAGCAATAATTCAAGCCTACGTATTTGTATTACTCCTAAGCCTCTACCTGCAAGAGAACGTTTAATGGCCCACCAAGCACATGCATATCATATGGTTGATCCAAGCCCATGACCACTAACCGGAGCCGTCGGTGCTCTACTAATAACATCCGGCCTAGCAATCTGGTTTCACTTCCACTCGGTAACATTAATAACCCTTGGCCTTATTCTTCTGCTTCTTACAATATTTCAGTGATGACGTGATGTCATTCGAGAGGGGACCTTTCAAGGCCACCACACCCCACCAGTACAAAAAGGGCTACGCTACGGAATAATCCTATTTATTACCTCTGAAGTATTTTTCTTTCTGGGTTTCTTTTGAGCCTTTTACCACTCAAGCCTGGCACCAACACCTGAGCTAGGGGGATGTTGACCTCCCACAGGAGTTACTACATTAGACCCCTTCGAAGTCCCACTCCTAAATACAGCCGTGCTACTAGCATCGGGCGTGACAGTTACCTGAGCCCATCACAGCATCATAGAGGGTGAACGAAAACAAGCCATTCAGTCCCTAGCACTCACAATCCTTCTAGGATTTTACTTCACTGCCCTTCAAGCAATGGAATACTACGAAGCACCTTTTACAATTGCAGACGGTGTATACGGCTCTACGTTCTTCGTAGCCACAGGCTTCCATGGGCTCCATGTTATTATTGGGTCAACCTTCCTGGCCGTCTGCCTTCTCCGCCAAATTCAATATCATTTTACATCTGAACATCATTTCGGCTTTGAAGCCGCTGCCTGATACTGACACTTCGTTGACGTAGTATGATTATTCCTTTACGTGTCAATTTATTGATGAGGCTCATATCTTTCTAGTATTAAAGTTAGTACAAGTGACTTCCAATCATTTAGTCTTGGTTAAATCCCAAGGAAAGATAATGAACCTAGTTACAATTATCTTCGCTATTACAGCAGCCTTATCATCTATTTTAGCAGTTGTATCTTTCTGGCTGCCACAAATGAACCCAGACGCAGAGAAGCTCTCGCCCTACGAATGCGGCTTTGATCCACTAGGGTCCGCCCGATTACCTTTCTCACTACGATTCTTTTTGGTGGCAATTTTATTCCTCTTATTTGACTTAGAAATTGCGCTCCTCCTTCCCCTGCCTTGAGGCGATCAGCTCCACAACCCAACCGGAACATTCTTTTGAGCAACCACAGTTCTAATTCTTCTAACCCTCGGACTAATTTACGAATGAACCCAGGGGGGCCTAGAATGGGCAGAATAGGGAGTTAGTCCAAAAAAGACCTTTGATTTCGGCTCAGAAGATCGTGGTTTAAGCCCACGACTCCCTTATGACACCAGTACACTTTAGCTTTAGCTCAGCCTTTATTCTAGGGCTCATAGGACTAGCATTTCACCGCACACATCTTCTCTCCGCATTGCTATGCCTAGAGGGAATAATACTCTCATTATTTATTGCGTTGGCCTTATGAGCAATACAATTTGAATCAACAAGCTTCTCTACCGCACCTATACTACTTCTAGCTTTCTCCGCTTGCGAGGCGAGCACAGGACTTGCGCTCCTAGTAGCCACAGCCCGCACCCACGGCACCGACCGACTACAAAACCTTAATCTTTTACAATGCTAAAGGTATTAGTTCCTACAATCATGTTATTTCCAACAATCTGATTAACCTCCCCTAAATGATTATGAACAGCCACAACCGCCCATGGCCTCTCAATTGCCCTTATTAGCCTTTCATGGCTTAAGTGAACCTCAGAGACTGGGTGGACCACATCTAATCTATACCTAGCAACAGATCCTCTCTCTACCCCGCTTCTGGTATTAACATGCTGGCTTCTTCCCCTAATGATTCTAGCCAGCCAGAATCACGTCAATTCTGAGCCAGTCAGCCGGCAACGCCTCTATATTATACTTCTTACCTCACTCCAGACTTTCCTAATTATAGCATTCGGCGCCACAGAAATTATCATGTTCTATATTATATTTGAAGCCACGCTTATCCCAACCCTTATTATCATCACCCGATGAGGTAATCAGACTGAGCGCCTCAGCGCAGGCACCTATTTTCTATTTTATACCTTGGCAGGTTCCTTACCACTTTTAGTTGCTCTACTTCTACTCCAACAATCTACGGGAACTTTATCCATACTAGTAATTCAATACGCTCAGCCAATGTTGCTTGACTCCTGAGGCCACAAAATCTGATGAGCAGGCTGTTTAATTGCCTTTCTAGTAAAAATACCACTGTATGGGGTACACCTATGACTACCAAAAGCACACGTAGAGGCCCCTATTGCGGGATCCATGGTACTGGCAGCTGTTCTGCTTAAACTTGGTGGCTATGGGATAATACGAATAATAATTATGCTAGACCCCCTCTCTAAAGAGTTAATTTATCCTTTTATTATTTTAGCGCTATGGGGCATCATTATGACCGGGTCAATTTGTCTACGACAGACAGACCTTAAGTCACTAATTGCCTACTCATCTGTAAGCCATATAGGGCTCGTGGCGGGGGGCATTTTAATTCAAACCCCATGAGGCTTCTCGGGAGCAATCATTTTAATGGTTGCCCATGGTCTAGTATCCTCTATGTTATTTTGCCTAGCCAACACGGCCTATGAACGAACACATAGCCGAACCATAATTCTTGCTCGGGGCCTACAAGTAATTTTTCCATTAACAGCAGTGTGATGATTCATTGCTAACCTGGCCAACCTAGCATTACCACCCCTCCCTAACCTAATAGGAGAACTCATAATTATTACAACCCTATTTAACTGATCCCCCTGAACCATTGCACTCACAGGACTAGGAACATTAATTACCGCAAGCTACTCCCTTTATATGTTCTTAATGTCTCAACGCGGCCCGGCACCAAGCCATATCATAAAGTTACCCCCCTTCCACACCCGAGAGCACCTATTAATAGCCCTTCACCTTATTCCAGTAATTCTCCTTGTGACAAAGCCAGAACTCATGTGAGGCTGATGCTACTAGTAAGTATAGTTTAACCAAAATATTAGATTGTGATTCTAAAGACGGGAGTTAAAACCCCCTTACTCACCGAGGAAGGACAGACATCAGTAAGTACTGCTAATCCTTATGCACCGAGGTTAAAGTCCTCGGCTTCCTTACGCTCCTGAAGGATAACAGTTCATCCATTGGTCTTAGGAACCAAAGACTCTTGGTGCAAATCCAAGCGGGAACTATGAATTTAGTAGCCCTAATCATGTCATCCTCACTTATTTTAGTTCTCACAATCCTTATATTTCCTCTACTAATGACCCTAAGCCCAAAGCCACAAAAGTCAGAGTGAGCGGGTACACATGTTAAAACTGCCGTTAGTACCGCATTTTTCATTAGCCTGTTGCCACTTATAATTTTTCTTGATCAGGGGGTAGAAAGTGTTACCACAAACTGACAATGAATGAATACACAAATATTCGACGCAAATATCAGCTTTAAATTTGACCACTACTCCCTTATTTTTACCCCTATTGCCCTATATGTTACCTGGTCAATTTTAGAATTTGCATTGTGATATATACACTCGGACCCATATATGAACCGATTCTTTAAGTATCTACTCTTATTTTTAGTAGCCATGATTACCCTTGTCACAGCGAATAACATATTTCAGTTATTCATTGGTTGGGAGGGAGTAGGGATTATGTCTTTTTTACTAATCGGCTGGTGACACGGACGGGCAGACGCCAACACGGCGGCCCTCCAAGCTGTTATTTATAACCGCGTCGGGGATATTGGACTAATTTTAACCATAGCCTGGTTCGCGATCAACCTAAACTCCTGAGAAATTCAACAAATCTTCTTTTTATCAAAAAATTTTGACATAACAGTCCCCCTAGTAGGACTCATCCTTGCAGCAACAGGAAAATCGGCCCAGTTCGGCCTACATCCCTGGCTCCCTTCTGCCATAGAGGGCCCCACACCAGTATCTGCCCTACTTCACTCTAGCACCATAGTTGTTGCCGGAATCTTCCTACTAATTCGCCTTCACCCCCTTATGGAAAACAATGAGCTGGCCCTGACAATCTGCCTATGCCTAGGAGCACTAACCACTTTATTTACAGCCACTTGCGCCCTAACCCAAAATGACATCAAGAAAATTGTAGCTTTCTCAACATCAAGTCAACTTGGACTAATGATGGTTACGATTGGGTTAAATCAACCACAGCTAGCATTTCTTCATATTTGTACACACGCATTCTTCAAGGCCATATTATTCTTATGCTCGGGATCAATTATTCACAGCCTAAATGATGAGCAGGACATTCGGAAAATAGGGGGACTCCATAAACTCATGCCCGCCACCTCAACCTACCTCACAATTGGCAGCCTTGCGCTAACGGGTACTCCATTTCTAGCCGGGTTCTTCTCAAAAGATGCCATTATTGAAGCCCTAAACACCTCTTATCTTAACGCCTGAGCCCTAACCCTAACACTAATTGCCACCTCGTTTACCGCAGTATACAGTTTCCGGGTCGTATATTTTGTAACCATGGGGTCCCCTCGGTTTTTGCCGCTATCCCCTATCAACGAAAACAACCCCCTAGTGATTAACCCCATCAAACGACTTGCTTGGGGAAGCATCGTTGCAGGACTTGTGATTACATATAACTTCCTCCCCTTAAAAACGCCCGTTATAATAATACCTATTACCTTAAAGCTAGCAGCCCTTATCGTAACCATCATCGGACTTTTAATTGCCATAGAACTTGCAGCCATAACGAATAAACAAATTAAAATTACCCCTACGGCTCCTACACACCACTTCTCAAATATACTGGGCTATTTCCCTGCACTAATTCACCGACTCTCTCCGAAAGCCAACCTGACTTTAGGGCAATCGGCTGCCACCAAACTTGATCAAACGTGATTTCAGACTACAGGACCAAAAGGACTAGCGCTCACCCAAGTAGCAATGGCAAAAATGCTGAATGATATCCAACTAGGGATAATTAAAACGTATTTAACCATCTTCCTTTTAACCATGGCCTTAGCGGTCCTCTTGGTTCTTATTTAAACTGCCCGAAGGCTGCCACGACTTAGACCCCGAGTAAGCTCCAGCACCACAAGCAGTGTTAGAAGCAGCACCCAGGCGCAAATAACCAATATCGCACCCCCAGATGAATATATTATAGCTACGCCACCAACGTCCCCCCGCAGCATGGAAAACTCTTTTAATCCATCAATAATCACTCAGGACCCTTCATATCACCCCCCTCAAAATAATCCGGCTATCAGAACAACACCTAGTATATAAATTAAGACGTACCCAACCACCGAACGACTCCCCCATGCCTCTGGAAAAGGCTCAGCAGCTAAAGCCGCCGAATAAGCAAATACCACCAGCATTCCCCCTAAATAGATTAAGAACAACACTAGCGATAAAAAAGACCCCCCACAGCCAACTAATACCCCACACCCAACTCCCGCCGCCACTACTAAACCCAAAGCAGCAAAATAAGGCGTTGGGTTAGACGCAACGGCAATTAGCCCCACAATTAGAGATACCAATAACAAAAACACAAGATAGGTCATAATTCCTGCTCAGACTTTAACCGAGACCAATGACTTGAAGAACCACCGTTGTAATTCAACTACAGGAACAATTAATGGCAAGCCTACGAAAAACCCATCCCCTAATAAAAATCGCCAACGATGCACTGGTTGACCTCCCAACACCATCTAATATTTCAGTAATGTGGAACTTTGGATCCCTCCTGGGATTATGTTTAATTACCCAAATTCTGACAGGACTATTTTTAGCCATACACTATACCTCTGACATCTCGACCGCATTTTCATCAGTAACCCACATCTGCCGAGACGTTAACTATGGCTGACTTATCCGAAGCCTACATGCTAATGGAGCATCATTCTTCTTCATCTGTATTTATATACACATTGCCCGAGGCCTATACTACGGGTCATACCTTTATAAAGAGACCTGAAATATTGGTGTAGTCCTACTCCTTTTAGTTATAATAACTGCCTTCGTCGGCTATGTACTCCCATGGGGCCAAATATCATTTTGAGGCGCCACGGTAATTACAAACTTATTATCAGCAGTACCTTATATAGGGGACACCCTTGTTCAATGGATCTGAGGGGGTTTCTCGGTAGACAACGCAACACTGACACGATTCTTCGCCTTCCACTTCCTCCTGCCTTTTGTTATCGCCGGCGCAACCATCCTCCACTTACTATTTCTACACGAAACCGGATCAAACAACCCGGCCGGACTAAACTCTGATGCGGATAAAATCTCCTTCCACCCATACTTCTCATACAAAGACCTTCTTGGCTTCGTGCTAATACTATTAGCCCTTACATCTTTAGCATTATTTTCTCCCAACCTATTGGGTGACTCAGAAAACTTTATCCCGGCGAACCCCCTAGTCACTCCCCCGCATATCCAGCCTGAATGATATTTTCTGTTTGCCTATGCCATCCTACGATCTATTCCAAATAAACTAGGAGGGGTCCTCGCACTACTATTTAGTATTCTTGTGCTACTAGTCGTGCCTATTCTACATACCTCGAAGCAACGAGGACTAACCTTCCGCCCCATGACCCAATTTTTATTCTGAACCCTGGTGGCAGACATACTTATCTTGACATGAATTGGGGGTATACCCGTAGAACACCCATATATTATTATTGGCCAAGCCGCATCAATTCTGTACTTTGCACTTTTCCTCATTCTTGTCCCGCTAGCAGGATGAGTAGAAAATAAAGCACTGAAATGAGCTTGCCCTAGTAGCTTAGTCTAAAAGCATCGGTCTTGTAATCCGAAGATCGAGGGTTAAACCCCCTCCTAGCGCCCAGAAAAGAGAGATTTTAACTCCCACCCCTGGCTCCCAAAGCCAGAATTCTAAGTTGAACTATCTTCTGCTAGTAACCTGTATGGTTACTATAATATATGTACTGTGTTAGTACATATATATGTATTATCACCATTCATTTATTTTAACCTAAAAGCAAGTACTAACGTCTAAGACGTACATACCCAAATTATTAAAACTCACAAATAATTTATTTTAAGCTGGGAAATAGGTTTTTCCCCTACATATGGCTCTCACTATTTTCCTTGAAATAAACAACTAAGATTTAGTTTAAACATATTAATGTAGTAAGAGACCACCAACCGGTTCATATAAGGCATACTATTAATGATAGAATCAGGGACACAAAATGTGGGGGTTGCACACTGTGAACTATTCCTTGCATCTGGTTCCTATTTCAGGTCCATAATTATAAGACTCCACCCTCTATTAATTATACTGGCATCTGATTAATGGTGTAATTACATACTCCTCGTTACCCAACATGCCGAGCGTTCATTTATATGCATAGGGGTTCTCTTTTTTGGTTTCCCTTCACTTTGCATTTCAGAGTGTAAACTCAAATGATTAATAAGGTGGTGTATTTCCTTGCATGGATTAAATTAGGTTCATTATTAAAAGACATAACTTAAGAATTACATATTACTCTATCAAGTGCATAACATATTATCCTTTCTTCAACTTACCCTTATATATATGCCCCCCCTTTTGGCTTTTGCGCGACAAACCCCCCTACCCCCTACGCTCAGAGAATCCTGTATTCCTTGTCAAACCCCGAAACCAAGGAAGGCTCAAGAGCGTGCCAGCTAACAAGTTGAAATATGGGTTAGCCATCCGCGTTATATATATATATATACGTGTCATATCGACCCATCACAATAAATATTTCCAAAAAATTAGCCCAAAAAACTCTACTAAATTTGCCACTAGGTTTCTCAATGCTAAAAAATCCAACATATTTAACC